AAGATCTTTTTCCTAGGATTCCCGGATTTATTCATACCTCTCCAATCGATATTCTATTTCTATTTGTTCAGTCAATTACGATTCATAATTTGAATAACAATTGTTATCTGTTTCCGACGTGCGCCTAAACAAACAAACAAAAAGAAAAACTATGTTCTATAGAATCATTTCCATTTCATTTGATTTCATCGAATTCAACGATTGACCAAAATCGTCATTAATTGCAATTGCAATTCAATTGGATCAATCCAATTTTGCATTGATATGTAATGATTCGGGGGATGATGACTCCGTTTGTTTATATCCATGCGGATGCGATGCGAATAATGATAAAGAATATGTAATGGCTATAAGCCAATCCTGTGTATGTTTCGAAGAATGATTCTAGAATCCGATTCAATAGAAGATGTGGGTGGTTTACGTTATGGAAGAAAGGCATGTATATGTGATATTAGATATTTACTAGTTATATATGGACTATCCATATATTCCATCCCACTCCATTTAGATGGATTTCACTTCAATACAAGTCCTTACGTTTCATCTGTGACTGTGGGTTGAATGGATAAACAGATGAAGTTAAGCATATGAAGAGAAAGGGCGAAGAATTGAAAGAATGGTTCGGAACAAAGAAATGGAAGAACTGGAACCGTATGTATGGATTTACAAAGACTCCACGGATAGGGACTAAAAACGAGATATCAAAATAGTCCTGATGATTCAGTAATATCATTACTTCAATTTGGAGTTCTTAGTTACTTTGACCGGATGGATCTTAGTGAGGGAACAATAAGTTAAGTAATAATTCATTGGTTGAATGTATCATTAACCATTTCTTATTCTTAATTTTGGTGCGAGGAACTTACCATGAATCCACTGATTTCTGCCGCTTCCGTTATTGCTGCTGGATTGGCCGTAGGGCTTGCTTCTATTGGACCTGGAGTTGGTCAAGGTACTGCTGCGGGCCAAGCCGTAGAAGGTATCGCGAGACAACCAGAAGCAGAGGGTAAAATACGAGGTACTTTATTGCTTAGTCTGGCTTTTATGGAAGCTTTAACAATTTATGGGCTGGTCGTGGCATTAGCGCTTTTATTTGCGAATCCTTTTGTTTAGTCCTATAAACGTGACAAATACTTCTTTTCTTATTTTATTGCCGTCGACTTGCCGCTTGCTTTGCTTCTTCGAATTCTACCAAAACTTCACTTCTACAATCATTTCTTTGTTGAGACAATACCCCCTGGGGAGGACTGATTTGAGGATGAGGAATTAGTAGATCCACTCGCTTTCTTCCTTCCCGTCCTTAATTTAATAGAAACCTTTTTTTTTGAACTTTTAGTAAGTGTTGCAACAAACGAGGTATTTCGAAATTGACATGAAACCTGGGACCTAATAAGTATTAGGAAACTTCAATTGAAATTAAATAATGATAAAGAATCCATTTTTACATTTTTTTATGATATAAAATGAAATGAATATATTCCTATTTAGAAATAGGGTAAATAAGTCAATTAAAAAAAAAGAAATCAATAAAAAAAGGGGTACGAAGTGATACAAAAAGAACTCTGTTCGATTTTTTTAGTCCTATCTATAAGAGGAGAGCATATGAAAAATGTAACCGATTCTTTCGTTTACTTGGGTTACTGGTCATCCGCCGGGAGTTTCGGGTTTAATACCGATATTTTAGCAACAAATCTAATAAATCTAAGTGTAGTGCTTGGTGTATTGATCTTTTTTGGAAAGGGAGTGTGTGCGAGTTGTGTATTTCAAGAATAGGCTGGATCCAACCGGCTGCACTTTCTTTTTTTTTTTTAATAGGAAAGAAGGGTGCATGATCTCGACGAATTACTTCTGAATAAATTCAGAAATCATATGTAAGAACCATAGCATTTCGTGACTCATTGGTAAATGAACTTTGATTCTCTATCAACCAATAATGTGGTACCCTTAACATGGTTAAAGCTAAACCGGCTGAAGTCCAGGCACAACATAGTACTCTTTCTACTACTACGTTAGTACGGAGATGGTTTCAAAATGAATAGTTGGCAATTTATCTGATATAGAACACTCATATCGATAAAATCATTTGAACCATTTACTGGAAAAATGGGTGTCTTGCCCTTTTTTTATCCAATGCTGAATCGACGACCTATGTATCAAATTAGAAGAATTTTTTGGATTTGAAGAAAAAAAAAAAGAAACAACTTTGCTGACAATTACATATTTTTTTTGTCTGGTCGGAAGAGCCCTCCGAATATTCTGATCTTGTATCAGTTTCAATATCTTGGAATACGAACAGAGAAAGGAAAAGAGGGTAGGCTCATTACCTTAAAAGATATGGGAATGGCCCATAAGTAACTGAGCGTGAGAGCCAAATGAATCGAAAGATTCATGTTTGGTTCGGGAAGAGATCATGGAAGTGAAGTTGTGAATGAATGGGAAGATAATCTACTTTCATTAAGTGATTTATTAGATAATCGAAAACAGAGGATCTTGAATACTA